GTATCTTTTTGAACAAAAATGGTAATATTGTTCCTCCATTGATCAAGAATTTTGGTCTTTGGGAAGTATCATGATCATCCAATAAGAAGGGTTTCAATTTCTTCAAATGAACGATTTGAACACCTATGGATTCTAACAACTGATTGCAGAGTTGATCATTCGGACCTTTCAATTCATAGATGTGGATCTCGGACCTATGAATGGGGATATTCCCGATACTCACAAAGAAAAAGGGAAGTGACTTGGACAAAAAGAGAAGTGACTTGGACAAAAAGAAACGAAGTGACTTAGACAAATCTTCTTTGTCGATAGCCTCGGACCAATCAATCGAATATTGATGAATACGTAATTGATCGAACACTACTTGCACTACTTGAAAAGGATTCTTCTGTTCAGAAACGAAATGTTCCAAATGTTCCTGGAAATTCTTGCTCCCATCGGACCATTTGTATCTATATGCATCAGGATCCTGATTCATGGATCTCTCAGTTCGAGAAATAAGAGGATCAAACCATTTCTTCTGACTCTTTTTCAAATTCGATAAATGTTGGTTGATCATATATTTCATTATAGTTATATGATTCAGAGTATCATTTCCTATTTGATCCCTTTGAATTCCATATTCGAAGTTGCGATCGGATCTATTCATTAAAAAGAATCGATTCGATACATTTCTTATGTACCCATAATATTGGAGATTTCGGATCAATCTATATTGATTGACTGCCTCCATTATGTTGTTGCTAGCAAATACCGCTGTTTTTAGTTTGGGATCTTCCAACTCATTCCCGCAGTAGATCCGGACCGATTTTTTTCTGATCCTTCGAGAAAAAGATTCATTCTCCTCATAAAAAAGAGGAGGTAGAACCAATTTCTTTTTCGATTCATCTCTGGAGTTGAATACCTCATTCAAGAATCTTTTTTGATCCAACCCGTAGGAATCAATAGAAAAGGCAAATCCCCTATGAAACACCAGATCCGGCTCGGTTATTGATAGAGTGAATAGATCCGCCATTTCTGGGAATCTCTCTTCTGATTCAAAAAAATCGTGGCGTAACGCGTATCCCCCTTTGTTCCGGTCATGGAATAGATGAAAGAAATCAAAAAATGGATTTTTGTTCAAGAATGAAATCTTATTGGAACTGTCCATATCCGGTTCATCCTTCGGAACCATATCACATCCCGAATCTGGTTCCGAAGGATGAATTGAGACGGTATCTTGTAAATACGTAATTATCTTGAATATATCAACCATTTCTTTCTTTTCCGCTCGCCTGGAAGGGACAAAAGAAACATCTTGTTTTTTCTTCAACAATTTATGATCTCTAGTGGACCTCTCAGTAGGATTCGAACCCAGATGAAGTTCTGACCATCTGTCAGAGAAAAAAGAACGAATTGATCTTGTAGGATTCCCAAGAAATTCTTCGATTTCTTCCGGAAGCAGATGATTATTCATCCGCTTCTCAGGTTCTGTGAATAGCCAGGACATGGAGGAAGATCCAAAAAGGCATTTCGGGAATCGATCTGATTCTATCTCTGTTCGTTCCGTTTGAAGAAAGGAAGGATCCCAAAGAATCGATCTCTCTTTTAGTTGCTGAATCTCTGTTTGATCGATCAATGTGTGATATTCTGAATTCTCATTTCTAACGGAATCGAAATGATCTCTGGATTGATCAGAAGAAGATCCTTTCCATTGGCTAGAATCCGTTACTTGAACGAAAATAGATCTTGTGGAATCATATTGAATATTTGACAATACATTCCGTACCTTGCTAAAAAACCGATCCTTGTTTACCAACCACACATTGTCTAACCAAATCCAATTCTCTCTCGAGACGTTCCTCAAAAAATCCGATTCGTGCTGATTCTTCCCCCAACTAACGAAGAGATCTTGGCGGAATTGCCACATATGAAATTGAGCACAATTTTGCAAAGAAAGACCCCACTTGTTTCTCGAGAAGAGATGAGAAACATGCTCAATATCATTGGATTGCATAGTTGCCCCAGCTCCTTGTTGTTTGAAGAAACTCTCCCCCTGAATTGGTCTTTTTTCACGAAAAGCAGATATGAGATAACAAATCAAGTCTTTCCCTAAGATTTCGAATAGCTGTCCCGAATTCAAGTTGATTATGTTTCGTTTCTTCCTCGGAGAAAGACGATCAAACAATTCCCAATCATGGTCCTTGCGGATCGGATCATCCGTATAGGATAAAAAAAGAAACTCCAGATATTTGCTATCTTTCTCTTTGAATGAGATCTCAATTCCAGCTACGGTTTCATTAGATATCTGACAACTAGAATCCCTCTTTTTTCCGATCCGGTTCCTCCACCACCGCGAACCCCGGTTAGATTCAGGCATGATACGCTTTTTCTTTATTGGGATAACCCAAGTACTCTCTTGCGGATCCATGAAACAACTCTCAGAAATCTTTTTCCCTTTTGGAAGATACAGGAGCGAAACAATCAACCTATTTCTATTGGAAGACCAAAAAGATTCTTCCAATGTCTCCTTTCTGGGTCCAATGGAATTCATAGGTATAGGAAGAAGCCCCATCAAATAGAGATTTTTTCTTTCGACCATCTTTCGATTGTTAATACGAGATAGAAGGACCACTACTACAAGCAGTACTAAACCTTTGATCGTGAAATATCGATTGCTTGTTGCACCCTGTGAATCACGTGAAAGTAGGATACTCCAAATTCGGGGGTCAAAGAGTTTCATAAAACGTTCTTGGTGGAAAAAAATGTGAGTGAAAGATCCCACTGAATCGAATTTGATCCATGAATCTAAGAAATAGTGAGAATTCTTGATCTCTCTCAATATCTCTCTCAATTCGAATATCCAGGATTTGAATTGATGTCGTTTCATTGATTCCTCCTAAAGATTTCATTTCAATTGGAATTTGGTTATTCACGATGTACGATGATCCCTGTTAAGCATCCATGGCTGAATGGTTAAAGCGCCCAACTCATAATTGGCAAATTCGTAGGTTCAATTCCTGCTGGATGCACGCCAATGGGAACATTCAATAAGTCTATTGGAATTGACTCTGTATCAATGGAATCTCATCATCCATACATAGCGAATTGGTATGGTATATTCATACCATAACATATGAACAGTAAGAACTAGAATTCTTATCGATACTGGAACTCATAGGGAAGAAAATGGATTTATGGATGGAATCAAATATGCAGTATTTACAGAAAAAAGTATTCGGTTATTGGGGAACAATCAATATACTTCTAATGTCGAATCAGGATCAACTAGGACAGAAATAAAGCATTGGGTCGAACTCTTCTTTGGTGTCAAGGTAATAGCTATGAATAGTCATCGACTCCCGGGAAAGGGTAGAAGGATGGGACCTATTATGGGACATACAATGCATTACAGACGTATGATCATTACGCTTCAACCGGGTTATTCTATTCCACCTCTTATAGAGAAAAGAACTTAAAGCAAAAGACTTAATAACACGGCAATACATTTATACAAAACTTCTACCTCGAGCACACGCAATGGAGCCGTAGACAGTCAAGTGAAATCCAATCCACGAAATAATTTGATCTATGGACAGCATCGTTGTGGTAAAGGTCGTAATGCCAGAGGGATCATTACCGCAGGGCATAGAGGGGGAGGTCATAAGCGTCTATACCGTAAAATCGACTTTCGACGGAATGAAAAAGAGATATCTGGTAGAATCGTAACCATAGAATATGACCCTAATCGAAATGCATACATTTGTCTCATACACTATGGGGATGGTGAGAAGAGATATATTTTACATCCCAGAGGGGCTATAATTGGAGATACCATTGTTTCTGGTACAGAAGTTCCTATATCAATGGGAAATGCCCTACCTTTGAGTGCGGTTTGAACTATTGATTTACGTAATTGGAAGTAACCAATTAGGTTTACGACGAAACCTAGAAATCGATCACTGATCCAATTGGAGTACCTCTACGGGATAGACCTCAACAGAAAACTGTTGAGTAACGGCAGCAAGTGATTGAGTTCAGTAGTTCCTCATAGAAAATTATTGACTCTAGAGATATGGTAATATGGAGAAGACAAAATTGTTTGAAGCGCGCACAGAACCGGAAGAGCCCCTTGTTTCAAAGAGAGGAGGACGGGTTATTCACATTTCATTTGATGGTCAGAGGCGAATTGAAAGTTAAGCAGTGGTAATTAGAAAGACCCTCCGGGGAAAAATAGAGATGTCTCCTACGTTACCCGTAATATGTGGAAGTATCGACGTAATTTCATAGAGTCATCCGGTCTGAATGCTACATGAAGAACATAAGCCAGATGACGGAACGGGGAGACCTAGGATGTAGAAGATCATAACATGAGTGATTCGGCAGATTTGGATTCCTATATATCCACTCACGTGGTACTTCATCATACGATTCATATAAGATCCATCTGTCTAGATATCATCATATACATCTAGAAAGCCGTATGCTTTGGAAGAAGCTTGTACAGTTTGGGAAGGGGTTTTGATTGATAAAAAAGAAGAATCTACTTCAACCGATATGCCCTTAGGCACGGCCATACATAACATAGAAATCACACTTGGAAAAGGTGGACAATTAGCTAGAGCAGCAGGCGCTGTAGCGAAACTGATTGCAAAAGAGGGTAAATCGGCCACATTAAGATTACCATCTGGGGAGGTCCGTTTGATATCCAAAAACTGCTTAGCAACAGTCGGACAAGTGGGTAATGTTGGGGTGAACCAAAAAAGTTTGGGTAGAGCCGGATCTAAGTGTTGGCTAGGTAAGCGTCCTGTAGTAAGAGGAGTAGTTATGAACCCTGTAGACCATCCCCATGGGGGCGGTGAAGGGAGAGCCCCAATTGGTAGAAAAAAACCCACAACCCCTTGGGGTTATCCTGCGCTTGGAAGAAGAAGCAGGAAAAGGAACAAATATAGTGATAGTTTTATTCTTCGTCGCCGTAAATAGGAACATTGAAAATCGAATCTTTGGAATTGGAAAGAATGTGATGGGCGAACGACGGGAATTGAACCCGCGCATGGTGGATTCACAATCCACTGCCTTGATCCACTTGGCTACATCCGCCCCTTCCCTTATCTAGCTAAAGGATTTTCTCTTTTTTCCATTCATCATTAGACTTCAGATTAAGATCGAGATATTGGACATAGAATGCCAATTTAAAAAATGTAAAAAAAGGAGTAATCAGCCGTGACACGTTCACTAAAAAAAAATCCTTTTGTAGCTAATCATTTATTGGGAAGAATTGAAAAACTCAACAGGAGGGAGGAGAAAGAAATCATAGTGACTTGGTCTCGGGCATCTACCATTATACCCACAATGATTGGCCATACAATCGCTATTCATAATGGAAAGGAACATTTACCTATTTATATCACAGATCGTATGGTCGGTCACAAATTGGGAGAATTCGCACCTACTCTAACTTTCGTGAGACACGCGAGAAACGATAATAAATCTCGTCGTTAGTCGTTATACTAAGTATTCATATGAAAAGAAAAGCCTTATCTTAAGAGTTTTTAGACTTCAGAGTCTTTCTCTTTTATCTTATAGTAAGAGTATAGGTATATTTCTTTTCTTTTTAGAGTAGACTAATAAGACTTAGACTTTTCTGACTTATCTTATACTATACTTCACCTAGGCACTTATCATTCATTGGCGGGGGAAAACTCTTATGATAAAGAACGAAAATAGAGAAGCAAAA